AACCTCAAAAGAAAGATCTTTCTTTGACTTTGATGAAAATTTATCTATTTTTTATAGTTATAATTAGAATTAATTGGTCGTTCCTATCCAATAATCTACTAGTACCGGCTCGCTATTCACTCGGTTTTTGGGTCATAATCATTATGTAGGAGAGATGGCCGAGTGGTTGAAGGCGTAGCATTGGAACTGCTATGTAGGCTTTTGTTTACCGAGGGTTCGAATCCCTCTCTTTCCGTACCTTCATCTAATTCACTGATCTTACTAACCAAAAGAGTAAAATATATAAAATTATATTCCAACACAAAACAGTTAGACCTTTCTTTGATATATATTTTATTACTAATTACTGTGTCACGGAAAATACTGAAAGGAAAAGAGTAGACAAGGAATGAAAACCTCCCTCCCGTTCTATGATACCTAAATCGGAGAAAAATCCGGATCAAACTCTTATTTATCTTAACCTTAGGTTAATTTACTTCGACGAAAGGGATCAAAATTGTCCGAACCCTTGTGATTTTTTATTTTCTTTTCGTTAGGTTTAGGTCTGGCGCGAATAATATTCTACGACTAGCAATTCATTTATTTTCAAACCGACCCATTTACTATCTATTATTTGATTGACTAATCCTTTATATTGGAATGGTTGAAGAGTCAAATGTTTTGGCATTTCGTCCTGAGAGGATGAATCGAAAGAATTTTTAATCAGAGCTCTAGAGTTTTGTTCATCCCTCGCCGTAATAATATCTCGGGGTTTGCAGCGATAACTTGGTATATCTACTATACGACCATTGACTAAAATATGTCTATGGTTAACCAATTGACGGGCTCCAGGAATAGTCGGAGCCATACCCAATCGAAAAAGGATGTTATCCAAGCGCATTTCAAGTAATTGGAGTAAAACCTGACCTGTTGACCCCTTGGCTTTGCCGGCGATACGAACGTATTTAAGCAATTGTCGTTCTGTAAGACCATAATGAAAACGCAACTTTTGTTTTTCTTCTAGACGAATACGATATTGAGATTTTTTACCGGAACGTGATTGGTTTCTAAGATCACTTCCGGCTCTAGGCCTTTTATTAGTTAGTCCCGGTAAAGCTCCCAGGCGGCGTATTTTTTTGAAACGAGGTCCCCGGTAACGCGACATAAAGACTCCTTATTCTTATTTATATTGAATTCTTATTGATGAAATTTCATTTTACAGAATAAACCTAAACTAAAACTGAACTAAATGATAAATGAAGCGAAGTTTACGGAAGTAGTGTACTTGTACTCTAAAGAATAATTAGATGAATAAATATCCAGACCTTTCTATTCTATATATATTCTATATATATTCTATATATATATATATATATATATTCTATATAAAGATTCTATATAGATAAAAAATAGATAAAAGGGATTCTTTTCATGGCATAGTTGTAAGTTCCTATAAGATAAAAAATATATTTTTCGATATTATTTGATTTCGGATTTCAAAAGGGCATTCTCAATCATGTAAAAACTCGAAGAAAATAAATAGAGAAAAGCCGGCTATCGGAATCGAACCGATGACCATCGCATTACAAATGCGATGCTCTAACCTCTGAGCTAAGCAGGCTCACATAAGATAAATTATACCTGCATAGGGATTCAATAAACTATTGTTAGCTATTAATTAATTTAATATACTTATATTTGCATTCTTGGCGATTCCTATTAGCTAGTCATAATGAATATGACTATCGAAAAAATATAATATAGAATTGAAAGGAAATATTCAATACTCATACTTACCATAGACCATAGAATATAACGATTAATCTATCGATATATAATTTTAGTTTTTTTTCTCACGTCACAATTATATAGTACAATTCTATAGTATAGCATTTAATATTAAAAAATATTTGATTCGATCTATTTTTAGATTAAATCATTTTCGTTTTTGCTTTCAAATGATATTTGAAAGTCTTTTTATTACACTTATATATTTTATTTCATATCATCATATATATCTTTTTTATTTCTAAATGGAATGATTTGTTTTAAATAATTAGAAATTATTGCGCTTTGATTCGTAAAGATGGAAGCTCAGACGAAAAAAAGAATCGACCGTTCAAGTATTCCAAATTGCATGGGAAAAACGAGCAGAAGAGAGACATATATACGTGGTATATCTCCATCTATATTGAATTGCAGATACAGAAATGATAGAATCGTTTCTGATTGGACCAAATGCGGGTGCGGGTTTCCTATAGAAGATGAAAGAAGATAGCCAAGAAATAAAAGAGGAGAAAAACTTTTTCGAGATAGGAATCAGTATTTAATGAATTCAACGGTTCCAGCAGAAATGAAATAAAAAAGAGAACGACATCTCAATAAAAATGAGATCCTAATCTCAAAACAAAAAGGGGATATGGCGAAATTGGTAGACGCTGCGGACTTAATTGGATTGAGCCTTGGTATGGAAACCTACTAAGTGATAACTTTCAAATTCAGAGAAACCCCGGAATTAATA